TCTAAAAAGAAAAAGAAGTGCCTCTATTTAGAGATTTATCTACTTAGATGAATAAATCATACTCTATCTATATTATTAACGAATATGTATTCCAACCTATCTCGAGGTATTTGTATCAATACCTATTCGGTAGATCCTTTTTTTTTCTGTGCCAGGAACCAGATTTGAACTGGTGACACGAGGATTTTCAGTCCTCTGCTCTACCAACTGAGCTATCCTGACCTTTTCTTGTGCATCATCCTAGTAGAGTATTTGTATCTATGTCAATTAAAGGGACTAAAAAATCAATAAAGTATTCCAAATTCCAAATTTGGAAATGGGGGGGGGTAGTCCTATGCATTGTGCATGGCTTACTTAATAATACTTAAAAATAGAGTTAATAATCGAAGTTCCTTGCCTATACTATAATAAAAAAGAAATCTATTCAATGAATAGCATAAGATCCATTGAGTTCTCTTCGCACTCCTTTGTGAAAGAGTAGAATGAGAAAGTTAATGAATCTTAAACCGATTGATAAAAAGAAAAAAAGAGGATAAATACTATAGTATAGTTAGAGTTAGGGAATAAAAGAGGGTTTGGGGATAGAGGGACTTGAACCCTCACGACTTATAAAGTCGACGGATTTTCCTTTTACTAGAAATTTCATTGTTGTCAGTATTGACATGTAGAATGGGACTCTCTCTTTATCCTCGTCCGATTAATCCACTTTTTAAAAGATCTCGAAAACTATGAATTGAAGGATTTGATTACTCAATATTCGATTGGAATGGATTCACAATAATTCTAAAAAAATTCTGAATTTTCTATTTCATAATCATTCCTAATTTCATTCTAAAAAAGAATAAAGAACCTATATTATGATATGGGTTCTGTGATTAATCGTTTGCTATGTCAGTATCCATATGTGTGTATTAGATGTATAAACCCCTTACTTTCTCTAATTTAGAGGGAGTTCCACTACCAACACAACGTAATCAACTCGATTCGTTAGAACAGCTTCCATTGAGTCTCTGCACCTATCCTTTTCCTTTGGATTCTAGTTCGAGAACCACTTGTTTTCTCAAAACACGGATTTGGCTCAGGATTGCCCTTTTTTAATTCCAGGGTTTCTCTGAATTTGGAAGTTACCACTTAGCAGGTTTCCATACCAAGGCTCAATACAATCAAGTCCGTAGCGTCTACCGATTTCGCCATATCCCCATTTTCCTTTTCTTTGATTGAGACCTAGATTCCTTGTGTAATTTCATCCATCTCTTAGTTTTTTTTTTGAATCGTTGAATTCATTACTCGACGTAGTCTAGCAGTTCGTCTCTATTTGAGAGACCCTGCTTGTTGCAATTCAGAATTGAATTGATTCTATCGTTGATGTATTTGCAATTCAATCCGAATCAATATATCCCAAAGTTTTTCTCTCCCCCACCCTTCTTTTTTAGAGTATTCAAAATCATACTCTAACGCTTGATATTCATTTTTTTTTTCTAATCAGAATTAGCAATTTAATTTGCTATGATTCTATGTTCTCCTTAGTGAAATATTAATCATTAAATTATTAAGAAATAACAAAAAAAAAAAACAAAATATCTCAAAAAATGTCTATAATGATCGAATGAAAATGCCAAGAAATTCGCATTTTCTCTTTATTATATCTTTCATATATATTATTCTTTTCTATGTATTAGATTACTTGTCCGAGCCATATCAAATTGAAAATATCTGAAATCAAATTCAATATAGAAATTGGAATAGATTTTATTCTATTAGAAAAATCAATTTGCGAATTAGAGAAATAAAAAGAAAGTTCAATAAATTCTATAATCCTATTTAAGGATATCCTCTAGTTAAGCATATCAAGCTAACTTGATTTTTATGAAGTTCTAGTATTTTTTTCTAAGTAGAACTTCAAATTTCGAACTAGTTAATAGCTAAGATTAATAATTAAGATCTGACATTTTACAGATTTCCTATACTATACATATTTCTATTTGTTACACTATTTCTGTTATGTAAGCCCACTTAGCTCAGAGGTTAGAGCATCGCATTTGTAATGCGAGGGTCATCGGTTCAAATCCGATAGTCGGCTTTTTTCTATATCGATGTTCCATGAACAAGAATCTCTCTTTTTCTCCGAATTAAATGGAGAATCCAGGATCTATTCTGTGGTTCTACCTTACAATTTTGCTAGATACAAAACAATAAAATAAATAATATATATACAAAAAATCCAGATGTTGATGAAATTCCATTTTTTGTGGTACTTTAGTAGATTTTACTCTGTTTATCCTTTAGTTTAATTCAGTTTTAATTTCGCTGTATTCTTTAATGTAAATACAATGAAATTCATTGTGTAAAATGAAATTTCAATAAAATAAAAAAGGAGTCTTCATGTCCCGTTATCGAGGACCTCGTTTTAAAAAAATACGCCGTCTGGGAGCTTTACCAGGACTCACTAGAAAAACACCTAAATCCGGAAGTAATCTGAAAAAGAAATTCCATTCTGGGAAAAAAGAGCAATATCGTATTCGTCTTCAAGAAAAACAGAAATTGCGTTTTCATTATGGTCTGACAGAACGACAATTACTTAGATATGTACATATCGCTGGAAAAGCAAAAAGGTCAACAGGTCAGGTTTTACTACAATTACTTGAAATGCGTTTGGATAATATCCTTTTTCGATTGGGTATGGCTTCAACCATTCCTGAGGCCCGGCAATTAGTTAACCATAGACATATTTTAGTTAATCGTCGTATAGTCGATATACCAAGTTTTCGTTGCAAACCCCGAGATATTATTACTACGAAGGATAACCAAAGATCAAAATGTCTGGTTCAAAATTCTATTGCTTCATCCGACCCGGGGAAATTGCCAAAGCATTTGACGATTGACACATTGCAATATAAAGGACTAGTTAAAAAAATCCTAGATAGGAAGTGGGTCGGTCTCAAAATAAATGAGTTGTTAGTTGTAGAATATTACTCTCGTAAGACTTGAACTTAATGAAAAAAGGAAAGGTTCATAGAATTTTCTTCCTCTTCCCCTTTCCCCGAACTAAATCGACCTAAGGCCCTTAATTGGTATTTTCCATTCAACTAGCAGAAATGGATTAACCCTAGGATCCTTTTTTTTTTTGTTCTTTCCTCTATGTGTATTTTACATACCACAGTAATTTACTATAGAGAATTTCTATTAAATAAAGGTATTATTGCTGGAATAAACTGTTATTTGATTTGATACATTGTGATCGTTAACGTTGATGAATTAAGAGAAACGGAAAGAGAGGGATTCGAACCCTCGGTAAACAAAAGTCTACATAGCAGTTCCAATGCTACGCCTTGAACCGCTCGGCCATCTCTCCTACATAATCTTATTATGGAAAATAAACTGAGTGAATAGCGAGTTTTCCTATTCCTGCAGTACAGGTACAACCACAACCGCTCGGGGGTTCCTTGGTTCTATTGGAAAAATTCCTTTTCATCTAAGTGGAAGGATCCAGGATTTTTTTACTAGGAATTCCGCTCCCTCGAAAAGTTTTAGTTTGGGTTTTCCCCAAACCAAAGAAAAAGAGAATGGAAGAATTCTTCTTATTCCATAATAAAATAAAGGAACCCTAAAATTCTGTTTGCATAAGGTACGCTACGCCATACAATCGGAATCTAAAAAAGGGTATGAGACAATTAATGACTTTGAAAACGCGAAATAGCTGATGAGAGAAGTTATTGTTGAGAAATAGAAAAGTGGAATGAAATCCAATCTTAGTCAAATATTTCATATCTCTTCTTGTCCAAACAGAAGGAAAAGGACACAATTTGAGCTGAGCGGAAAATCCATACCTCTCTTATCCATTTATAGCATATATATGGATCGATCGATTTATAAGAATCGAATGTGTTTGTTTTTATGGTATTTTGTGAAGGAATGAAAACAATTCTATATAGAATGGGTTGGGAATTATGCCTAGATCCCGTATAAATGGAAATTTCATTGATAAGACCTCCTCAATTGTAGCCAATATTTTATTGCGAATAATTCCGACAACCTCAGGGGAAAAAAGGGCATTTACTTATTATAGAGATGGTGCGATTTGACTCTTTTTTTTTTTTAGCCCTACCTACACCTCAGTCTTACGAGAAAGAGAGGGGGTTCGCATAGAGAGAACAAAATTAGTAAAGGAAACCCACGCTTGGAGAAGGTGAGGTGAACTAACAATTCCTTCTGTCGTGTATCCTCGATTGATGCGGCCTCAGATGCTTCAATTGTAGATTTGAGTATTGAGCGAAAGGTTACACCTACAGGATAGGTTCTGTATTACAGGCCAATCCTACTCTACTAGTACCAATAGGCAGCATAGGGGAGAAAAGCACTACACCTAGAAATAGGAATCAACAAGAGAAAAACTTTGTTAGAAATTAGCCCTTTCCTGATCGGTATCAGGGCTGGGAAGAATGGTTGGGATAACAAACAACCATCAGGTTTGTACTTTGGATACCCCTATAACCATCAAAGATCGTTGAAGTGGCTAATTCCTCTAAATAGGAGGCGTTGAGAACAAAGAAATTCTTGGAGCTATCGTTTTCCTCTAGCATTAATAGAATTCATTGGTGTTAAGAAAAACCTCTTGCGGGAAGGTTGGCTAGAGATTTCTTGGAAAAATACCAGCCCCTTTCGGTCCATAATGAGATGGGACTAATTCTATTTTTATTCTATAGATTATTTCGCTTAGTACTATGTACAGAAGGGAGGAGCCGTATGAGATGAAAACCTCATGTACGGTTTTGGAACGGAGATTTTTTGAATAGAATGAACGACCGTAACGGATGTTGGCTCAATCCGAAGGAAATTATGCGGAAGCTTTGCAGAATTATTATGAAGCTACGCGACTAGAAATTGATCCCTATGATCGAAGTTATATACTCTATAACATAGGCCTTATACACACAAGCAATGGAGAGCATACAAAGGCTTTGGAATATTATTTCCGGGCACTAGAACGAAACCCCTTCTTA